CACTTAGTCAATGAATAAACATAATGACTAAAAATTTAAAGAAACCTTTGTACTTTCATCAAAATAAACATAAATGGGAGTTTGAAAAAAAAAAAAAAAAATTTGGAGTCCGGACACGAGGTTTGAATATTAAGGATGAATCATAGTTCTAATACTTTAGTAATATATTTCATATATTCCGTGCTTCAGATACTAGCATAGAATCAGAATATCCAACGAAGTAAAACCATCTCTAGCAAGATGACAGATCCACTCTCTGTACTATCCATAGGATCAATTCTAACAAGTCACACACTCATATTCCGGAAATACAGAAACAAAGAAATTTCACGGTCGAACTACCAAAATAGAATGGGATAAAAATCAGAGAACTAAATGCTTAACTTTTCAATACAAAGTGAGTTAATAGTTTTTGTGAATCTAATTCATTGAAATTCCGTCCAGTAAAATAGAAGAATTATAAATCTCCAAAATAATAGATAGGAATATCGCAAATAGAGCCATTGCGATACCCATCAAAGGAGTAGTTCCCCACCCAGGAGCTACTTTACCATATTCTGAATTCAATGGTTTCAATAAATCCCCTACACTAGTTCGTCTTGAACCAGATCTAGAACTACCCTCAACGGTTTGTGTAGCCATAAATCCTATTTTATATTCATTGAGATCTGTTGACTTTGTATACCATTCTGTTGTAAATAAATGATCTTAACATAGATCCATTGTGGTCTTGAAATTATATAATAATGGAAACAGCAACGCTAGTTGCCATCTTTATATCTGGTTTACTTGTAAGTTTTACCGGGTACGCCTTATATACTGCTTTTGGGCAACCCTCTCAACAACTAAGAGATCCATTCGAGGAACACGGAGACTAGTTGAAGTAATGAGCCTCCCGATATTGGGAGGCTCATTCAATTGAGATAATGAAAAATCATTTCATCTTTTTAGTTGGAACTTTAGGCGGGTCTCGAAAAAAGATAGCGAAAAAAATGATTCCTAGAGTTGAGACTAATAGGAATGTATAAACCAATGCTTCCATAGATTCGATCGTGGTTTACAATTATAGCTTCCATACCTGTTTATTTGAGATCGTCTCCTGAATAAAGAAAGAACAAGACAAGAGTCAAAGAAAAGACAGCAATTCAAATCAAGATTTATCTTTTAGCCTATATCAAACCCCAAAACTAAAGACAAAAAATAACAAAACAATATTGTATCAGACTAATTGTCTTCTTGTAGTTGGATCTCCAATTTTTTGGAATGCTCCAAATTCTACTTGAGCATCCAAATCTGGGTCAATACCAGCAAAAACATCCCTGAACAAGGTTCTAGCACCATGCCAAATGTGTCCGAAGAAGAAGAGCAGAGCAAACGAAGCATGTCCAAAAGTAAACCAACCTCTCGGACTGCTACGAAAAACACCATCGGATTTCAAAGTAGCACGATCTAATTCAAAAATTTCACCCAATTGAGCACGTCTAGCATATTTTTTCACAGTAGCAGGATCACTATAACTGATTCCGTTGAGTTCACCGCCATAGAACTCAACAGTTACACCGACTTGTTCGACACTATATTTCGATTCTGCCCTTCGAAAAGGAACATCGGCTCTAACAATTCCGTCTCCGTCTACCAAAACAACGGGAAATGTTTCAAAAAAAGTAGGCATACGACGTACAAAAAGTTCACGCCCTTCTTTATCTTTAAAGATAGGGTGTCCTAACCAACCAACAGCTATTCCATCCCCGTTGTCCATTGAGCCCGCTCTGAATAATCCCCCCTTTGCCGGATTATTGCCGATGTAATCATAAAAGGCTAATTTTTCAGGAATTTTAGACCAAGCTTCAGATAAACTTTGATTTTCGGCTAGCCCAGCACTAACTCTTCGATATATTTCTTGTTGGAAGTATCCTTGATCCCATTGATAACGAGTGGGTCCAAATAATTCAATCGGGGTAGTTGCCGAACCATACCACATAGTTCCAGCAACTACAAAAGCTGCAAAAAAGACCGCAGCGATACTACTGGAAAGAACAGTTTCAATATTTCCCATACGTAATCCTTTGTATAGACGTTGGGGCGGACGGACACTAAGATGGAATAGACCCGCCAATATGCCCAACGTTCCTGCTGCAATATGATGAGAGGCTATTCCTCCCGGAACAAAAGGATCAAAACCTTCTACGCCCCAGGCTGGATTTACAGCTTGTACCCTTCCCGTTAGTCCATAAGGATCGGATACCCATATTCCAGGACCATACAATCCTGTTACATGAAATGCGCCAAAACCAAAGCAAGCCACCCCTGAGAGAAATAAATGAATTCCAAAGATCTTGGGCAAATCTAAAGAGGGTTTTCCTGTACGTTCATCACAAAATATTTCTAGATCCCAATACACCCAATGCCAGATAGCTGCCAAAAAGCACAAGCCAGAAAACACAATATGTGCACCGGCCACACCTTCGTAACTCCAAATACCCGGATTCGTTATAGTTCCCCCTGTGATACTCCAACCACCCCATGAATTGGTTATTCCTAAACGAGTCATGAAGGGTATAACGAACATACCTTGTCTCCACATTGGATCAAGAACAGGATCAGAGGGATCAAAAACTGCTAATTCGTATAGAGCCATCGAACCGGCCCAACCAGCAACCAGAGCTGTATGCATTATATGGACAGAAATCAAACGGCCGGGATCATTCAATACGACCGTATGAACACGATACCAAGGCAAACCCATGGAAATACCCCTTATATCAATGAAAAATAGACACTATGTAACTTTATTGCACTGTAAAAAAACTATACTATAGACCTTACTTTTTTAGTGGATTATCTTGGGGAAAGGATTAATATTTGTTCTATTCTTTTAGTAAGAATGTTTTTTAGTAATAATGGAACAATTTTGTTCGTAGAAACAAAAAGAAGCAGATTTATTCTACACCCGATAAGTACCAATACGCAATGGTAGAGCGTTGATAGCATTTTATATGAGTAACTGCCTCTCTATTTGTTCATTATTCAAAGGACCCTTTTGTAAGAATTTTCCTTTATTCATTCTGTCTTACTTTACTTTTTTATGAACTTATTCAATCTATGGATAAAATATGATAAAAGATAAAATATTATTAAGACAATAAACCTATTATTACGCTTTCACATCAAAGTGAGATATAGTACTTAATTTTTTTTTCATTTAATGCCTATTGGTGTTCCAAAAGTGCCTTTTCGAAGTCCTGGAGACGAAGATGCATCGTGGGTTGACGTATAGTGCGACTTGTCAGATATATTGGGTCATATGGTATTTCCCCGTTCTCTTCCCCGATCGAGATATCCCCTCTTTCGCCCAAGAAAGATTGATTGAATTATCAAAAATTTGGAGCGCGAAATGCAATGAAGTACACTTAAATCTATTTTTTAGGGGGGTATACAGATTAATATTAGCAATTAGAATAATTTATGGTTGGCTTGGTTCGACCAATAAAATAAAATGAAGTATCCAGGCTCCGTTTAGAAAAAAAACAATTGGGAATATATCTATGATTTCTACTTACTATCTATCATATTCGATTTATAATTTCTAATATGAATAGACGTCATTTCAAATTGAATATTTAATATTTGGCGGGAGACATGAAAGAACTTAAAAAAAAAAAAAAGAAGTCGTATCAAAAAAAAAGTAGTATTGGTGCATTTGTCCTATATATGCAAATTCAAATCGGGTATATCTGTACTCGGAGTAGAGCATAAACCTAAAAGAATTCAAGAAGACCATTCAGGAACAAGAAAATTACATCGTGTTATTTGGATTGGATTCCAATAAAACAATACATCAATGAGAAGGTAATCCGATAAGTTGATAAGTTTAGTGAGTTTTTTTTTTATATATTCTATTTACCTATCTATATATATATATAAACAGGCAAAAACTCATCTTTTTTAAAAAATGAAAGAAAAAGCCCCTTTATTACAAGTTAGATGGAGCCTGTTATGAAAAAATAAAAAAAAAAAACTAGAATTTACACATTGATTCTTTTTTTTTCGCGATTTGTGTTGAACCGTATGCATCAAAAGATGCATGTACGGTTCCAAAGGGATACAATTTTATACCAATCAACCGACTTTATCGAGAAAGATTACTTTTTTTAGGCCAAGAGGTTGATAGCGAGATCTCGAATCAACTTATTGGTCTTATGGTATTTCTCAGTATAGAGGATGATACCAAAGATCTCTATTTGTTTATAAACTCTCCCGGAGGATGGGTAATCCCTGGATTAGCTATTTATGATACTATGCAATTTGTGCAACCAGACGTACAAACAATATGCATGGGATTAGCTGCTTCAATGGGATCTTTTATTCTGGTCGGAGGGGAAATTACCAAACGTCTAGCATTCCCTCACGCTTGGCGCCAATGAGTTTTTAATTTTTTATTTGATTTGAGAAAAAAAAGAAGACTATGCCTTCGCGATATATGAAATATGAATATAAGGTAATAATAGCATGGCACTTCGAATTCGATATGAGAATTTTTTTTTTTTTTTTCAAAAGGATTACATTATGTATCGAAAGAGTAGTATGAGATTATGAGATTAAAGGGTATTTCCAATTTTATCTGATATATCCGGAGACCTATTTCAGCGTCACAAACTTTTTTGTTTTTACACCGAAAAACCCTTAACAATATATAATATATATTATGAAAAAATACGAAAATAGAATTTTTTTTTTTTTCAAATAAAAAAAAAAGAAACTTTGGGATTGCTAAATAACAGACGAAAGAAATATATAAAGCAACGGAACCATCATAGTATTTTTTTTAACTACTCAAAAAAGAAGGGTGGTTATTGGATCATTTATCTATGTGAATAGGGTGGACCCTATCCCTATATTTATTTTCTATTTCTTCAATTCAAGGTAAGGTAAAAAAAAGTATAAAAGTGAATTCCATTGTAGAGCCGTATGCAATGTACAAAAGATGCCTGTACGGTTGTTCAATTCTATCTTTTTTTTTTTTTCTTATTATTTTATATTATTCTTTATCTTTTCGTCTTTCATCATGCGAGATAGAAGAATTTTTTATTATGTTATATCATCAGGGTAATGATCCACCAACCTGCTAGTTCTTTTTATGAGGCACCAACGGGAGAATTTATCCTGGAAGCGGAAGAACTACTGAAGCTGCGCGAAACCATCACAAGGGTTTATGGCCAAAGAACGGGCAAATCTTTATGGGTTGTTTCCGAAGACATGGAAAGAGATGTTTTTATGTCAGCAACAGAAGCCCAAGCTCATGGACTTGTTGATCTTGTAGCGGTTGAATAAAAAATAACAGGGATTTCACGCAAATATGCAATTTGATATTTTATTTTCTTACCAGGTTTTATATTCTATGAATCTAGTAATAGAAAAATGATTCATAATCATCTGGTTAGGATCGATCTAAACCAACCCATTATGTATATGGATTCAACATGCCAACTATTCAACAACTTATTAGAAAGACAAGACAGCCAATCAAAAATGTCACGAAATCCCCCGCTCTTGGGGGATGTCCTCAGCGCCGAGGAACATGTACTAGGGTGTATGTGCGACTCGTTCAGATCATGGATTAGGCCAAAAGAAAGAAAACAATTGATCCAATATCAGTGATCAGTACCAGTAAATAGGATGGAATGGAAGAACACCATTCACTATCGAAAAATTGAAATATCTAAAAATCTAAAAAAGATCTATTATATCCTTCTATTGTGGTATCAAATTAATTTATGGTTACCATTGGTACAAATCCAATCACTTCCGTTTTTAATTTAAAATTAAGTTTAATTTAAGATTAAGATGAGAAAGAATTCCCCATTGGTAACAAATGGTATTCATTAAGCAGGGAAATCCTATTTAAAATAAAAAAAGCAAAAAGATTATGCCTTTATTCTTGACTCTTGCAAGAACGGACTAACAGGGTCAGCTGCTCAGCTAATCTTCATAATATAATTAAATATCGTTACTGTATGGGTGGGTCTCATTGTGAAAGACCTATTACTGGATAATTCTGGGTAGAGCCAAAGAGTGTTAACTGTACAAGTTAACAATAACTTTGATTAAATGAGTAAAGAGGCTCCGGTGTATAGAGAGGACCTTACCGTTTAAGAAGTAACCATAGAAACGATGGAACCCACTATACCCATTTATTATATTTACTACTTTTTTATTTACTATGTTTTTTTATACCTAGTATCAATACAATTTCTTATTTCTAGGCGAGAAGCCTAGAAACAAAATCGTGGTTGGGAAGGTTATAGTAGCAAAAGCCATTGGAATTTTTATTTTATACATTGGAAGAATCCGTTTTGTTATTAATAGACTAGGAAAGGGAAGGGAACTAACTGAAAGAAAAGAAATCAATTAGTTATTCATCAAAGTTTCATTTATTCAATGACTAGAATTAAACGAGGATATATAGCTCGAAGACGTAGAACAAAAATTCGTTTATTTGCATCAAGCTTTCGAGGGGCTCGTTCAAGACTTACTCGGACTATTACTCAACAGAAAATAAGAGCTTTGGTTTCGGCTCATCAGGATAGGAGTAGGCAAAAGAGATATTTTCGTCGTTTGTGGATCACTCGAATAAATGCAGTAATTCGAGATAATAAACTATACTATAGTTATAGTAGATTAATACACAATCTATACAAGAAGCAGTTGCTTCTTAATCGTAAAATACTTGCACAAATAGCTATATTAAATAGGAATTGTCTTTATATGATTTCCAATGAGATCTTAAAATAAGGAGATTGAAAGGAATCCATTGGAATATTTTAAACGGAGTTCCTGGCGAATGAACTCCGGGAAGGTAGAGTAGAAATTAGTATGATAAAAAAATAGGATATAATATGATAAAGTCGTCACAATCAAGAAATACGTTCAATAAAAAAAGATTTATTCTTCTTCCCCAATTCTTTTTTTTTTTTTCTTACGACACAACAATCAAATCTTATTTTTGATATTTTTTGAACAAAACGTCAATTCGCATTTGAATTCGGATTGGAATTTTTTTTTGATTCAATTGAAGAGTAAGCCTATTTATTTTTAGTTTTAAGACCAGTAGTTCTAGGAGTCGACTCGCTTCTTTCAAATTGTTTCTCATTATTAAGAAAAGGTAACGAAGATAAAATACGAGCTTGTTTTATAGCAATAGTAATTAATCGTTGTTGTTTTAAGGTCAATCTATTCACCCGTTTAGATAATATCTTTCCTTGTTCACTAATAAATCGACTAATTAAACTCATGTTTCTATAATCAATTCGATCCCCCGATTGGATCGGGGGCAAACGCCTACGAAAAGATCGCTTGGATTTAAAAAAGAGTCGCTTGGATTTATCCATGATTTTTTATTCCTTGTCTCGAAAATCCTAATTCTATTTTGTTTGAAATTTTGATCGGATCGAAATGGAAGGCAGACACGCGAGCGATCGGTTCGATCTATTTCTTTATCTCTCCGTGAATCGTATGTTTATAACAAGAGGGACAGAATTTTCTCAATTCCAACCGACTAGGCGTATTATGTCGATTTTTTTGAGTAATATATCGGGAAATGCCCATTGATTCCTTATTAACGCGGTTTCGAACACAACTGGTACATTCCAAAATAATCGTTACTCGGGCATCTTTCCCCCTGGCCATGAACCTCCTTTGGATTTTTGATTGACTCAACTCTTCTATTTTTCTATTTTCCGATCCGAAGCGAAGAAGAAAGGAAAGAAAAAAAATAGAAGTTGCTAACTCGAAATCTAATTCTGAAAGATTTCGTTGCAATCAATTAATATAGTAATAATAAGTAATATAAGAATTTCTACCTAATTTATAATCGCTGTACAATATTTAATTTTTCATTGAATTTTTTTGTATGATATTGTTGCCACAGCTAGTCCATTTTCTTTCTCATTCTATTATTAATTAATTATTATTAATTAATTCTCACTCTATTCTTAATTATTAATTAATTTAATTCATTTTTGGGCCTGGAAACTCGAGTTCTTAGTTTCACTAGGGTGAATCCGCTTTTATTCTTTTTCTTTTCTAATTTCTTTAGAATTCTAAAAAAAAATAAAGTAAATAAGAGAAGGGAGGGATTAGTCACAGATATTTGATTGTATCTCTAATTTTCTTCACCCTTCCAATCCCAATTACTATAATGAAAAAAAAGGGAATATCAACGCATCCGGAAATAAACGATTGATCTCTATCAATAATCCTGCTAAAGACCCAAACCATAGAGTACTTACTACCGGTGCCACGGAAAGATATGTTTTTAGATCTCGCATTTAAAATCCTCCTTCTTTTTATTCGTTATTGTAATTTTTTTCTAATTTGTAATACATAATGGTATTACATATATGAACAGATATGTATATGTAGTTAATGACTGAAACTTGTATTTCTACGCGGAATTCCTAATGCAAATTGAAATATACAACTTGAAATGTACAACGATTCAATAGATATTCCTTTTCTTAAAACAAAAAATACGCCCCTTTCTATCTGATAATTCCCGAAAAATATTCATTTTTTTTTTTTTACGGTGGGTTTCCTATTTATTTAAGACTTATATAATATAAGTTTATTATTATATGTTATATGATATGAGACTAAAAAAGAATAAATGACAAGAGAATTTTGTATATCAATGAAAGAAATAAAGATGTGGAAAACAAGACAGGGATTCTCTACAATGACACTGTAGACCAATTGAAAGGGATGTAGCGCAGCTCGGTAGCGCGTTTGTTTTGGGTACAAAATGTCACGGGTTCAAATCCTGTCATCCCTACCTATTACTTATCTTATGAGCAGTAACGAGGGATCAATTTAGATTGATGAAAATTGGATATACATAATCAATTTCAAATTTTATTATATAGGATCCAAGTTGAGTTCAAAATTTTTTATTGGAATAATTAAAGCGCTCTTAGTTCAGTTCGGTAGAACGTGGGTCTCCAAAACCCGATGTCGTAGGTTCAAATCCTAYAGAGCGTGATTAGATTCTTCTTATTTGTTAGGTCGAAAATAAGACTGAAATAATTGAACAGCAATCTGAATTTGACCTCCTGTCGATTAAAACAAGTAGGAGGTCAGTCAAAAAAAAAAGAGATGTTAATTAATCAAAGGTCCAATTGATCACCACGTCTGTATTGTAAATATGCAGTTACGAATAATCCAGCTAAAGTAATAGGAATTAGACCTAAGACAATCCCAAATAGAAAAACTTCAATCATTTCAATTTCTTTGAAAGTTGAAAAGGAGAGGTAATATCTATCCTTAAATATGAATTTTTATTACCCAGGAAGCTCAATGACCAAGAATTGAAAATTGACATGGTAAGAAACTATAGAATATATGAACTACCACAGAAGAATTTTTTTATGAATTGTTCATTCACTTAATTTCAAATAAGTCCTATCTTGTTCAGACCGATAAATAGAGCTGAGGTTATAGTCAAAGCTGCTAGTAGAAAACCAAAATAACTAATTATAGTAGGCATAAAGAGACTAAATGAAATATGTTCTTTTTATACATATGTTTATAAAGCACTTCCCTAAATTTCCATTTTTAAAAGAAAAGATACGAAGATAAACCAAAATACCAATTGAAAGTTTTTGATTCATCAATTATTATAATTATAAACGGCGATCCTAACAAAAATAGAGTAACATAGGTAAGAAATCAATTCATCATTTGTGACATCTATCTGTCTTGAAAATTTGAATCAACAAATTCATTGAGGAACTCTTGAGTTGAGTAAACTAATAACCAACATTTAATATATAAATATCTAATATATATTAGTATATATAGAATATTATTAATAAATTAATAAATATTAAATAAAATAATTAGAAAAAAAAATGAAAAAAATAAAGTAAAAATAATTGTTTTATAATTTCATTCAAAAATGAAACTTTCTTTGAATCACTATGAAATAAAATTCCAAAATCCTTTC